AGGAAGTTTGAGCTTGATGCAAATGGCTAAAATATCTTCCGCTTTATATAATTATCAATCAAATAAAAAGTTATTCTACATATCAATCCTTACATCTCCTACAACCGGTGGGGTGACTGCCAGTTTTGGTATGTTAGGAGATATCATTATTGCCGAACCTAATGCGTACATTGCATTTGCCGGTAAAAGAGTAATTGAACAAACATTGAATAAGACAGTACCTGATGGGTCACAAGAAGCTGAGTATTTATTCCAAAAGGGCTTATTCGACCCAATCGTACCACGTAATCCTTTAAAGGGTGTTCTGAATGAGTTATTTCAGCTTCACGGGTTCTGTCCTTTGAATCAAAATTTCATTAAGTAGATCATTTAATTCCGTTTTTTTATTTGAAGCTTATAAGTATTAAGTATTTGATTTAGTTTATAGTAATCAAAGTGAAAATAAAAAATAATAAACATGGAGTTTTACTTGAGGTTATAAGATACAATTGTATATTGTATAATGGATCCTAAGTTGTTGATAATCACTTTTCTTATTTCCTACGGATCCATTTTATTTCTACCTATATAATGCATGATTAGTAATTGGGAAGGAATAGGATAAAAGAATTCATTTTTATTCTAATTTAGGATAAAAGATAAAAAAATGTTATTTTATTTATTTTTATTATAGATAATAGATTTCAATTTATTAAATTTAAAATAAAATAATTCAAAAATAACTTTCCGTTTTGTTTTTATTAACAATCCCTGTTGGGTCAAATTCATTAGAACCTCCTATAACTTGTAAGAACCTTTTTTGGTATTTATTAGAAGATAAGTCTAAGAGAACATTAATAATAAATATATATATATAAAAGTGAATAGGTACACTTATTTAGTTCTACATTTCTTGTACCTATTATTATATACTGATAATAGATATACTTATTATAAGATATCTTTATAACAGGTAAAAAATATTAAATCGAGGTATCCATTCTATGACAACTTTCAACTTACCCGCTTTTTTTGTTCCTTTAGTGGGTCTAGTATTTCCGGCAATTGCAATGGCTTCCCTATCTCTTCATGTTCAAAAAAACAAGATTATCTAGATTCGACGGGACTCCAATCTCTTTTTTTTTCAAGACTCGTACTTGGGTCATAATACAGATATCCATTTAGTGGACAGAGGATACAATACAACATGTGGATTCTTCCGAACACAAATGAAATGAAAGAGCGATTATGCGCGTGGAAACAGCATGGCATGATATATGGGGATAAATAGATTATATATATACTATTATATATATACTATATTCAAAAGGGGTCCACAGATGTATGAAATGGAAAGTCAAAATATCTCTATCTATGTAGATATCTAGAGTGGGATCATATGAAGGGGATCCTTTTGTCTATCTAACCAATTCGATGAATTACTCCTAAGGGTTCGCATCATAATACATAATAAGAGTGCTAGTTGATAAGAGTTGCTTCGGGAACAAAAAAAGAAAGTCAAATTTTGGTTATTCTCTTAATTTCAATAAAATTAAACAACTGGATCTAGTATGAACTGGCGATCAGAACATATATGGATAGAACTTATAATGGGGTCTCGAAAAATAAGTAATTTCTGCTGGGCCTGTATCCTTTTTTTAGGTTCACTTGGATTCTTATTGGTTGGAACTTCTAGTTACCTTGGTAGGAATCTGATATCCTTATTTCCTTCTCAGCAAATCCTTTTTTTCCCACAAGGGATCGTGATGTCTTTCTATGGGATCGCGGGTCTGTTCATTAGCTCCTATTTGTGGTGCACAATTTCGTGGAATGTGGGTAGTGGTTATGATAGATTCGATAGAAAAAAAGGAATAGTGTGTATTTTTCGTTGGGGATTCCCTGGAAGAAATCGTAGAATCTTTCTTCGATTCCTTATGAGAGATATTCAGTCGATTAGAATAGAGGTTAAAGAAGGTATTTATTCCCGGCGTGTACTTTATATGGAAATCAGAGGCCAGGGTGCCATTCCTTTGACTCGTACTGATGAGAATTTGACTCCACGAGAAATTGAACAAAAGGCTGCGGAATTGGCCTATTTTTTGCGCGTACCAATTGAAGTTTTTTGAAATGAATTGAAGAATGAATGCTTTCGCAGCATTGAGTAAGGACCTCCGTCATTTTATTTGTTGTTATATAACAACTTGACTTCTGTTTTATTTTTTCAGGTCGCTTATTCGAGCAAAAGCAGACGCGTGTGGAACAACCAGAAAACAAAGTGCTTAAAAAAAAACACTTTTTGATAGATTGTATATTGTATATGGAAATCAACTCCATTTTTTCATACTCGGAACAAGTATACTAAGTATGCATTCTATATATCCATATCCGAAAAACTAAGACTATATACACATATTTTTGAATTCAATTCCATTTTTGTTTTGTCTCGAAATCTGAAAAAAATAGATATGCATTTCTTGACTTGAAGTGGCTCGTTAGGGCATTCATCGAAAGGATGCAATTGCTTCGAATGAAGACATAATAAAACAAAAATTTTGTTTCCAAATCTAAGGACTAGCCCATGAATTGTATTCAATTTCAATTTTAAATAAAGGGGTTCTCTGGATTCAATACCCTGTTTGTTATAGAACTGATATTTCCATGTCAGATTGGATAGAATCGAGGAATGAGGTGGTTTCATTAACAATTCACAGATTCAAAATGTCAAAAAAGAAAGCATTCAACCCCCTTCTATATCTTACATCTATAGTTTTTTTGCCTTGGTGGATTTCTTTTTCATTTAAGAAAAGTATGGAATCTTTGGTTACTAATTGGTGGAATGCTGGGCAATTCGAAGTTTTTTTGAATGATATTCAAGAAAAGAACGTTCTGGAAAAATTCATAGAATTAGAAGAACTCTTCATTTTGGACGAAATGATAAAGGAGTACCCCTACCCCGATACACATATACAAAAGCTTCATATAGGAATACATAAAGAAACGATCCAATTGGTCAAAATGTACAATGAGGATCATATCCATACCATTTTACGTTTTTCGACAAATATAATAAGCTTCGCTATTCTAAGTGGTTATTCTATTCTGGGTAATGAAGAACTTGGTATTATTAATTCGTGGGTTCGGAAATTTATCTATAACTTAAGCGACACAATAAAAGCTTTTTCTATTCTTTTATTAACGGATTTATGTATTGGATTCCACTCACCTCATGGTTGGGAACTAATGATTGGTTCTGTCTACAAGGATTTTGGATTTTCTGATAATAATCAAATTATATCTGGTCTTGTTTCCACTTTTCCAGTCATTCTAGATACAATTTTAAAATATTTGATCTTCCGTTATTTAAATCGTGTATCTCCGTCACTTGTAGTCATTTATCATTCAATGAATGACTAAAAATGATCCAGTGATATAAATCAAATCATAATGTTTTTTACTTCGTACATAAACAAACCATTCAAATCAAAATGTTACTTTTTTTTAGGTTTCTACCGATCCAGGAAATGACTCCTGGATCCCAGTAAAATATCAGAATCGTGGATAGGGAACTCCACTAGCAACCTACCCAATTTATTGTAGAAATTTTCGGGATCAATGATTGGACCATGCAAAATAGAAATATATTTTATTGGATAAAGGAACAGATGACTCGATCCATTTTCGTATCGGTCATTATATTTATATATGTAATAACTCGGACATCTATTTCGCACGCATATCCCATTTTTGCACAACAGGGTTATGAGAATCCACGAGAAGCTACTGGGCGTATTGTATGCGCCAATTGTCATTTAGCCAATAAGCCCGTGGATATTGAGGTTCCACAAGCGGTACTTCCAGATACTGTATTTGAAGCAGTTGTTAGAATTCCCTATGATATCCAACTGAAACAGGTTCTTTCTAATGGGAAAAGGGGATCTTTGAATGTGGGGGCCGTCCTTATTTTACCTGAAGGATTCGAATTAGCCCCCTCCGATCGTATTTCTCCGGAAATGAAAGAAAAGATGGGCAATCTTTCTTTTCAGAGTTATCGTCCTACTAAAAAAAATATTCTTGTAATAGGTCCTGTTCCTGGTCAAAAATATAGTGAAATTACCTTTCCTATTTTGTCTCCGGACCCCGTTACTAAGAAAGACGTTTACTTCTTAAAGTATCCTATCTACGTGGGCGGTAATAGGGGAAGGGGTCAGATTTATCCCGATGGGAGCAAGAGTAACAATACAGTCTATAATGCCACAGCGTCGGGTATAGTAAGCAAAATAGTACGTAAAGAAAAAGGGGGGTATGAAATAAACATAGCGGATGCATCGGATGGACACATGGTCGTTGATATTATACCTCCGGGACCAGAACTTCTTGTTTCAGAGGGTGAATCCATCAAGCTTGATCAACCATTAACGAGTAACCCAAATGTGGGCGGATTTGGTCAGGGAGATGCAGAAATAGTACTTCAAGACCCATCGCGTGTCCAAGGTCTTTTTTTATTCTTGGCATCTGTTATTTTGGCACAAATCTTTTTGGTTCTTAAAAAGAAACAGTTTGAGAAGGTTCAATTGTTCGAAATGAATTTTTAGAGCCATCTATTTATATTTAGAAAAAGTCAGTTGATAAAAATACTCAACTTCTTACTTCTTGTTGATGTATGCAATTATGTAGGGTCAAACAAAAAAAATTTTAAAACCTTTTGCTTATTATTATTATACTGTTTTTTAATTCTTTTTATTTCATTGCTAATAATATACTATTATACTTGTGTGTAGGTTGGGAAGAATACTTTTTTATTTGATTTGAACCCCGGTCCCTATTTTTTTTTATGCGAATTTGTGTGGTGTGACTATGTTTAATAGAAAAATTTTGAACGTTAAGGACCTTGCCCTCGAATTTGTTTAATAGAAAAATTTTGAACGTTAAGGACCTTGCCCTCGAATTCGGGGGCAAGGTCCTTTGAGTTCTTACTCTTTAATTAATGTCTACAACCCAGTTTATATAATTACTACAGAGAT